AAATTCTAAGCATCTGCAGGTTTTATTCTTTAAAATGCTATAAATCCTTGCGTCTCGGATTCAAGAAAGATTCTAGTAGTGAAAAGGAATCGGTAAATCTTGATATGATAGTCCTTCCACTCCACTACTAATGGAGTGCCCGTCTACTGACTGGGTCTTGAATTAGATTGGATAGGGATAGATCGGACAGGGAATCGAATTCCATTTTTAGTTGGGGAGGGGGCGGAATAAACTTTGTATACAGACTCATGAAAGTATATGAGCGCTTCGGCATTTATTCAATATTAGTTAGATTGAATAGCTAATTGGTTTTCTTTTTTTTTTTTTTCTTGTTTTAGAATTCTATATAATATATATATATTCTTATTATTATTATATATATTATTATTATATAATAAGAATCTAAATAAGATATTCTAATTATATTAAATTAGATTAATAAATAATTAAGAATTTGAATTAAATAATTAAATAAATTATTTAATTCAAAATATTTAATAAGATTTGAAAATATATTCATTTTCCATTTAATTTTTATTTATTTAATTCCATTTTTATTCAATTGAATTTGAATTCAATTCATTTTTGTATTTAATAGAAATTGAATAATAATAATTCAAAAGACAAAAGAAAAGTAAAAAAAGATTCTTTCTTTTCGGTAAACCCTAGTGAAAGAATTTAATTGGCCGCCTTCCGATTGTTTTACAGAGACAATCGGGAGACGGTAAGGATTAGATCAAATGGAAATAAGAGTATGCGAAGTGATCTATCTTGATTCTATATTCTTTTTTACTTAATGAGATGGAGGGCAACAAAATAAAGCATAGGTCTTATTATTCCTACCTGTTAGTAACATTCATTCCCTTAATACTTCCAAGGGTGTCTCCGGATATTTTGTTTGTGCTTAATGCTTTCTGATTATACTAGAAATCATATAAGAACTTGTTAGATGTTATAATTGGATTTATTGGATTCTTTCGTCAATGATGTTAGGCCAGAATCCCTTTTTGACTCTGTGCCAGTGATTCCACTATTATTAGTGAACAATAACAATAATGAAATAATTCCTTCATATTGATAGAGATAGGAGACAGAATTTACATGGATATAGTAAGTCTCGCTTGGGCTGCTTTAATGGTAGTCTTTACATTTTCCCTTTCCCTCGTAGTATGGGGAAGAAGTGGACTCTAAAGGTACTACTAATTGAGTTGAGGGAAAAAACAAAAATCAAACTGTATCAATTGTTTTATAGATGGGTTCTGAAATTTTTGGAATTTGGATATTTAATTCATTAATTCCATTTCTAAATTGAATTCAAAAATATCTGCATTTCGGAATTCTAGTGTATTCGAGTGGAGTAATGTATTCTATGGATAATATAAATATAGAAATTGAAAATACTCTTTCAATTAAACAAATATTTGAATTATTCCCATGTTCGTATTTTGAAAGTCAAGGGAATCCAAATAATAGGAAATTTATTCCAACCGAATTCTTTCTAAGATTTCGATGAACTGGCTCTTACCGAAGTTATATATGGACAATGAGGAACCGCGGAACCCTTTTTTTATTTATTTTTTTATTCCCCCCTTTTTTTTTCACTTTTTTCAAAGAGAAAAGAAATCCGTTTTTTTATTAGTTATTAAATGGATACACACTTTCTATAGGAAACAAGATAGACATAGTAGTTGTCTAAGGAGATACTACACATAATAAGATATTGCCGTTGCCTTAGGCGAGTCACATATTACGTGCTTACCGCTTGTTTTATTATTTTATTTTATTTTTAGTTTCGAAATTGGATTTATGCTTTCATTTCCTATCATGGTTCAAACGTTAAAAATCGGTTGGGTTTTCCTAATCTTTTCGAAATAGGAAAAAGTTTCCCATAGAACCCCTGGATCATCTGTCAACTATTTAATCAATTACTTCTTCGGAATGCTAAAAAGATTATTTGATTTTTTTGAATATGATACCGGGATTGGTCTTGAAAATAATCATAAATCTAGAAATTCGAATCGGAAGAATAAGAATTGCCCTTTGATTATTTCAGATTGATTGGAACTAATACAAATCAAATAGATGAAACAAAGAAAAAAATTGGGACGCTATGTACATTACATCTATGTGATTGATGTTCTATATATATATGAAGATAGATATTGTAAATTGATCCATATTAAACCTCTATCTTTATAGAGTAAAACTTTATCCATTACAATAATAGATAGTATGGTAGAAAGAAAAGAAATCGATTTCTTTTCTTTCTACCATACTATCCGATTTCATAGAATACTGCTGATTCTAGTCCGATCATTTCATTTAAGAGTAAGACGCAAAATTGAAATCCTTTTTCATTTTTTTCTTCCATCATTGCATTGATAAGAACAAAGAAGTCAAGTTTAAGTCAAATTAATCACTTTGACTTACCGTTTTTACGTAAATTATAAGTAAGAAGGCAGTAGGAACTAGAATGAACAGTGCAGTAGCAATAAATGCGAGAATATTTACTTCCATAATCTCATCGTTAGATTTCTCTTTAATTCGCAATAACTCGGGATTTAATCCCATAGAGATGGTAAATCTTTCGTCGGTAAATTCGATGGTATAAATTACATCTCGATGATATCGAATCGGATCAATATCATGAATAACAATATCTGAGCTATCAAATCGATTCATCGTCAAGAATTGAATAGTATAACATAGGAAGATCTTTTATCCATACCAAATTCCAAATTTTCTTTCTGATCCAATCAAGAATTCCTTTACTTTTTTTTATTGTAAGAATTTGTTTTCTTTCTTCGGCAGAACCTTTACTAAAAAAAAAGATCAAACAAAGATTCCCTCTCTCTTATCGATATCGAGGGAATCTTTGTTTGATCTTTTTTTTTAATATTCTCATCCTTCAATTAGTAATAGGATAAACATATATCAAAAGTTCAGTGTGAAATTTGAATGAGATAGATTGTTTAAAATGAAAATAATTAGGAATTGAAATTAATACTTGAGGTTATACAAAATCGGAGCCAGAAAAGGATATACTTTTAATCCTTAATCCTAAAGTATTCTATCAAAATCAAAGGAACTGCGTTCCATTTTTTTTGTATCGTGCAAATTCCATTTGTGTGTGTGTGTTCGCGGTAAACATATTCTATAGTACTCTATCTCATTACACAGATCGGGAGTAATCGAAAAAGCCAGGTCTAGTAGTACGGTATCTCTTTCTTTTGGAATCCTGAATATGACGCTACTAATAATTGTACTAATCCACATATGTTTCTTTTCCATCAATCAGTATTAGTTGAAGAAATGGAAATTACCATATTGGTTTGATGAGAAATGTGAAACGAAAAAAAAAAAGAGAGATCCCTGTTAGGAATGAGATTATGTTTGTTATTTTGACTCCCTTTCACAGAAGAAATGAATTGATGTATTTGTTTTATTGGATTTCTATCCATCGGGACTGACGGGGCTCGAACCCGAAGCTTCCGCCTTGACAGGGCGGTGCTCTGACCAATTGAACTACAATCCCAGGAAAAAAAGTGTACAGCATGCATATTCTTACGATTTCATTCAAACCCTTTCTATTTCGATTTTAGATTAGAATTGTCTTGTTCTAACTGGCAGAGGCGGGACTAATATATTGATATCTATATGGATATGCACTTTAGCGAGATCGACACAGATTACTAGTAATCTGTTCGTTATTGCCAAATCGATTGAAAATAAATCTTTCAATGAATCAATGAAAATAAAAAAGAGTCTTTTTTATTTAGACTTTATACTTACAGATCTTGATATGAATCTAGATCATTAGCAAGATCTGAATTTTGGAAAAAATACGTAATAAAATAAATAGCGGTAGGGATGTATCAGATTTGGATTCTTCCGTATCAGAGCGCATCGGGCATTTCCGGAGAACAACAAATGGTTACATCATTTCATGGTGGATCGGCGAATTATTGGGCCGAGCTGGATTTGAACCAGCGTAGACATATTGCCAACGAATTTACAGTCCGTCCCCATTAACCGCTCGGGCATCGACCCAGGAAGAATCAATTTCAGTCTTTATTGATAATCCACGATCAACTTCCTTTCGTAGTACCCTACCCCCAGGGGAAGTCGAATCCCCGCTGCCTCCTTGAAAGAGAGATGTCCTGAACCACTAGACGATGGGGGCATACTTGCCCGACCGCCATTATACTATGTTCATAGTATGAACAGTTTTTTGAAATTGTCAATATAATGGAATGATATGACTCAATCAGAAGTATCTTTCCGTCTTTCAGAATTCCAGAGAATTTTTTGATTCATCATTTGAATTTAAAAATTGTTCATTCCAATCGCCACTCTAGAATTCGAAAAATCGAAAAAAAAACGAAGTAATACGAAAGAAAGATAGGAGCCTTTCGGGGAATGATTGGTTTGCCGGAAAAGGCGAGGGGGTTAAACTTCATTTCGTTCACTTTCAGTCATTGTTAAGATTCGGTGGGCATATTTCTATCTCACACTAAGCCGGGAAATTAAAAAACGATAATCAATCTGGAAATCCGGGAAGAGGGATAGGGATCAACAAGTTATTGAAAAATGGTTTTTCGATAAGAATTTGGTTGAGGGACAAATTGAATCCATTTATCAATGATTCGATGAAAAATCTTGTAGCTATGTTGAATTGGTGGGTACATGTATCAATCAAATGAATTTCGTTATGATGAGGATCAATTCAATTCGAATCGGTTTTGAAATAATTCATTCCATTGATATTTAGCAAATCCAATATCAATAAACCATTTTACATATACTATACTCACTAGGTAAATCAAATTTATTGTTCCTTAATGAGCAATGAGCCGCTATGCGGATAAAATCTATCTATGTACATAGATTCGAATTTCATATTTCATATAATAAGTATATGCAGAAATAAATATATGCACTAGACTCATAGTGGCTAGTTCCTTATTCAGGAATTGAATCAAGCGGAGCCCTTTTAACTC